GAAAATCTTTTCTGGAGATATCCATTTTCCTGGAGAGACAGATAAGATATCCCGACACAGTGGCATCTTGATACCCCCAGGAACAGGAAAAACAAATTCTAAGGAATCCAAAAAATGGAAAAATTGGATCTATGTCCAACGGATCACACCTACTAAGAAAAAGTATTTTGTTTTAGTTCGACCCGTAGTGACATATGAAGTATTGGACGGTATAAATTTAGCAACACTCTTCCCCCCGGATCTGTTACAAGAAAGGGATAATATGCAACTTCGAGTTGTCAATTATATTGTTTACAGAAATGGCAAACCAATTCGGGGAATTTCTGATACAAGTATTCAATTAGTTCGGACTTGTTTAATTTTGAATTGGGACCAAGACAAAAAAAGTTCTTCTATCGAAGAGGCTCATACTTCCTTTGTTGAAGTAAGTACAAATGGTCTGATTCGAGATTTCCTAAGAATTGACTTAGTGAAATTCCCTATTTCGTATCTCAGAAAAAGGAATGATCCCTCAGGCTCAGGATTGATCTCAGATTCAGATAATGTGTCAGATCACACCAATAGCAATCCCTTTTATTCCAAGACAAAAATTCAACAATTACTTAGCCAAAATCAAGGAACTATTCGCACGTTGTTAAATAAAAATAAGGAATGTCCATCTTTGATAATTTTGTCATCATCTAATTGTTTCCGAATGGGTCCATTCAACGCTGGAAAATATCACAATGTGATAAAAGAATCAATTAAAAAAGATCCTATAATTAAAATTAGGAATTCAATTGGCCCTTTAGGAACAGTCCTTCAATTTGTGAATTTTTATTCATTTTACTATTTAATAACTCATAATCCTATTTTGGTAACTAAATATTTGCAACTTGAAAATTTAAAACAGACTTTTCAAGTAATTAACTATTATTTAATGGATGAAAATGGGAGAATTTTGAATCCCGATTCATGCAGTAACATCGTTTTGAATTCATTCAATTTGAATTGGTATTTTCTCCATCATAATTATTATCATAATTATTTTGAAGAAAGATCCACAATAATTAGTCTTGGACAGTTTATTTGTGAAAATGTATGTATATCCAAAAACGGACCCCATCTCAAATCGGGTCAAGTTTTGATTGTTCAAGTTGACTCTGTAGTAATAAGATACGCCAAGCCTTATTTGGCCACTCCAGGAGCAACTGTTCATGGTCATTATGGAGAAATCCTTTACGAAGGAGATACATTAGTTACATTTATATATGAAAAATCGAGATCCGGTGATATAACGCAGGGTCTTCCAAAAGTGGAACAAGTGTTAGAAGTGCGTTCAATTGATTCAATATCGATGAACCTAGAAAAAAGAATTGAGGGTTGGAACGAGCATATAAAAAAAATTCTTGGAATTCCTTGGGGATTCTTGATTGGGGCTGAACTAACTATAGTGCAAAGTCGTATATCTTTGGTTAATAAGATCCAAAAGGTTTATCGATCCCAGGGGGTGCAAATCCATAATAGGCACATAGAAATTATTGTACGCCAAATAACATCAAAGGTGTTGGTTTCAGAGGATGGAATGTCTAATGTTTTTTTACCTGGAGAACTAATTGGATTGTTGCGAGCGGCGCGAACGGGGCGCGCTTTGGAAGAATCGATCTGTTACCGCGCCATCCTATTGGGAATAACAAGGGCATCTTTGAATACTCAAAGTTTCATATCTGAAGCGAGTTTTCAAGAAACTGCTCGAGTTTTAGCCAAAGCTGCTCTCCGGGGCCGTATCGATTGGTTGAAAGGCCTAAAAGAGAACGTTGTTATAGGAGGGATGATACCCGTTGGTACCGGATTCAAAGGATTAGTGCATCGTTCAAGGCAACATAAGAACATTCCTTTGAAAACCAAAAAGAAGCATTTTTTCGAGGGGGAAATCGGAGATATTTTGTTCCACCACAGAGAATTATTTGATTCTTCCATTTCAAAGAAGTTTCATGATACATCAGAACAATCATTTCGAGGATTTAATGATTCCTAAAAGTGGATTCATACTTTTTTTTTTAATTAAAATTCAAAAAACTCTTTATTTATGGTCATTTTTTTGGGTAATCGAAAAAAAGATAATAACGAATAGAGGGTAGGGGTTTGGATTGTGTATCGACATCCACATGGCCAATCTCCGGTAGAAGAAAAGGTTCCATCGGAACAATTATTTAGTTCAGGGCAACCTCGTCGCTTTTTTTTTTTTTMAAAAAAAAAAGCGGAAGTGGGGGGGAGAAATGACAAGAAGGTATTGGAATATCAATTTGGAAGAGATGATGGAAGCGGGAGTTCATTTTGGTCATGGTACTAGGAAATGGAATCCTAGGATGGCACCTTATATTTCTGCCAAGCGTAAAGGTATTCATATTACAAATCTTACTAAAACTGCTCGTTTTTTATCAGAAGCTTGTGATTTAGTTTTTGATGCAGCAAGTAGGGGAAAACAGTTTTTAATTGTTGGTACCAAGAATAAAGCAGC